GATCATTTTCGAAATGTAAGTTTTCTTCTTCCCCGTGTAGAAAAGGAATAAATAAATCAATCAAATTCCGAGAGGCTCCATGAAGTGCTTCTTTAGGGGTTAAACTTCCATTTGTCCATATTTCGAGAAAAAGTATCTCGTCTTTTTGACTTCCATTTCCATAAGCATAAGACTGAATACTATAATTTGTATTTCGAACAGGCATGAATACAGCATCGATAGGAAAACTTCCGTCTTGTAAGTTATTGGTCGTTTTTTTATGATATCCGCGATACCTCTCGATTTGTAATCCAATACAAAAATCAACAGGCTCCGTTAGTATAGCTATATGCTGTGTATTATCAACGATTTCGACAGAAGGGGGTAAGATGAGGTCTTGAGCAGTTACATAACCCGGACCCTTGATGCAAATAGAAGCGTCTTGAATTCCATACAAATTACTTCTCAATACAATTTCTTTCAAATTCATTAAAATCTCATGTATCGATTCTTGAATACCCATTATGGTAGAATATTCATGTGGTATTTTTTCAGATTTTGCACGTGTGATAGATGTTCCTTCCATTTCTCCAAGCAAAGCTCTCCGCATCGCAATCCCTATTGTCTCGGCTTGACCCTTCATAAGTGGAGACAGAATAAAGCGTCCATAAAAAAGGCGCTTACTGTCTTTTCTGGATTCAACACACCTCCACCGTAGTGTCCGAGTAGATACTCTTACTTTCTCTTGAACCATAAGTAATAGAATTTTCTCAAATCATTGAATTATTTATTTCTCTTGAAATCTCTTCAATGCTTTTTTTTTACACGCGTCTTTTTTTAGGGGGCCGGCAGCCATTATGTGGCATAGGAGTTACATCCCGTACGAAACTTAACAGTATACCACTTCTACGAATAGCTCTTAATGCCGCATCTCGTCCGAGGCCAGGACCTTTTATCATAACTTCTGCTCGTTGCATCCCTTGATCCACTACTGCACGAATAGCGGTTCCTGCCGCAGTTTGGGCAGCAAAAGGTGTCCCTCTTCTTGTACCCTTGAATCCACACGTGCCAGCGGAGGACCAAGAAATAACCCGACCCCGTACATCTGTCACAGTCACAATGGTATTATTAAAACTTGCTTGAACATGAATAACTCCTTTTGGTATTCTACGTGCATTCTTCCGTGATCCGATACGTCCACCCCTACGTGAACCCATTTTTGGTATAGTTTTTGCCATATTTTATTCTCTCATTTTTATTCTCTCAAAAATACATAAATATAAGTTAGAGATATACCCATCTTATGTCAAAATAGCTCCTTTTTTCTACATCAAGTTCTTAGAAAGATCTTTCTTTTTATTATTTTGTTTTGACTATTACTATGATTCTTATTATATATTATAGTTATTATTTATTTCTATTTTTTATATTCTAAAATAATATATTAATAAATTAATAACAAAGAAATAAAAATATATATATTAATATTAAAAATGAAATAAAAATTATTTAAAATTTTTAGAAAGATTAGCCTTGTCTTTGTTTATGTTTAGGGTTAGAACAAATTACCAGAATTCGTCCTCGTCTACGGATCAGTCGACATTTTTCACAAATTTTACGAACAGAGGCTCTTATTTTCATATTTGTCATTCCCAAACTGAATTCTCAATATACTTATAGGAAGAAAATATCTTTCTTTCGATTGGAACCTTACCGGTTTTATCTCTCGAGATGGGAAAATTAAAAGTAGAAAAAACTACTTAATCGTTCGAATCTTTATTGCGGAGTCTATAAATTATACGTCCTCTAGTTGAATCATAACGACTTACTTCAATTTTTACCCTATCCCCAGGTAGTATACGTATAAAACTGCGCCGTATTCTTCCCGAAATATAACCTAAAATAAAATCTTCATTATCTAAACGAACCCGAAACATACCATTGGGAAGTGATTCAGTAATTAAACCTTCATGAATCCATTTTTGTTCTTTCATTCCATGTAAAACCCCCTTAAATGAAAGTATCAACTAATTAATGTAGGAGGAGTGAGATTAGAAACCCGCCCTTTTCCTTTCTTTTTTTTTTTTTTAACAAAAAGGAAGTTCCGAAGAAAATTCGGATATCAGAAAAATTACCATATATAACACAAAAGTTCTCCGCCGATTCCTTCTAGTCGAGCCTCTCGATCTGTTATTATACCCCGAGAAGTAGAAAGTATTACAATCCCCATTCCGCCTAAAATTCTCGGAATTCGTTGATAATTAGAATAGATTCGTAGACCGGGTCGACTTATTCGTTTTAAATTCAAACGAGGTTTTTGTAGCCCCTTTCTATGTCGTAGCTTTAAAACACAAAAATACTTTTCGCTTTCACGATGTTTCCTGGCGTTTTCAATAAAACCCTCTCGTAAAAGTATTTTAATAATGTTTTTGGTGATGTTAGTACATGGTACTCGAATCGTTCCTTTTCTATTCATATCAGCATTTCGTAGAGAGTTTATTATGTCAGCAAGAGTGTCCCTAGCCATGATAAACTAAAAAGGGTGTTGTCTATAGTTTTAGGTATATTGACATGTTCTTTTTTTTTTTTTTACATTTTGAAATTCTTAGTTTATCAGTTTAGTTTCTTATCTTAGTTTATCAATTGAGTTTCAAAGTATATGCGTCAGACACACTCTACTAATGAATTTCATCTATTTCAGAAAATTGTTTAGTATAAACTCTATCAAGGACTCTTCTTCTATATTTATAATACCTCAGGTGCTAATGAAACTATTTTAGTGAAATTTAATTGTCTCAATTCCCGGGCGATCGCACCAAAGATTCGAGTTCCTTTTGGATTTCCTTCTTGATCAATGACAACTGCAGCGTTGTCATCATATCGGATTATCATACCATTGTCACGTTTGAATTCTTTACAAGTACGTACAATTACAGCTCTGATCACTTCTGATTTTTCGAGGGGTGTATTTGGCAATGCTTCCTTGATCACAGCAACAATAATGTCACCTATCTGAGCATATCGTCGATTACTAGTCCCGATGATTCGAATACACATTAATTCTCGGGCCCCACTGTTATCCGCTACATTCAAATGGGTTTGAGGTTGAATCATTTTTTGAATCTCTTCTTTAAAATTTAAAAGGAGAAGTAAAAAAAAAATAAATATTGGTTTGTCAAAAAAAAACTTGCAATTGTTTTTTTATCCCCGTAGGCTTTTTTCTTTAGTTTGGTTTAGTTTGGCTGGATTCCATCTTCTACATTTTGATCCAGAAGTAATGTAATGAATTGAGTTCGTATAGGCATTTTTGAAGCCGCTATTGAAATTGCCTTTTGGGCTATATTTTCTCCGACTCCGCCCATTTCATAAAGTATTCTACCGGGTTTAACGACAGCTACCCAATATTCCGGAGACCCTTTTCCCGAACCCATACGTGTTTCTGCAGGTCTTACCGTAACTGGTTTGTCTGGAAATATGCGCACCCATATTTTCCCCCCGCGGCGTACATGCCGTGTCATTGCCCGGCGCCCCGCTTCTATTTGTCTAGATGTAATCCACGCGGGTTCAAGTGCCTGAAGAGCATATCTACCGAAAGAAATATTATTACCTCGATAAGATATTCCTTTCATTCGTCCTCTATGTTGTTTACGGAATCTGGTTCGTTTGGGACTAAGCATAGCAATTATATCAAGATGAAATTATCAATCGAATTTTTATTCAAACCTATAGAATAGAATTGCTAGAATTTCTCGTTTTTTTTATTGAAGAGAAAATGAATAAAAAATCAAAAAGTTTGTAATTTTCTGTTCTGGGGGTACAACACAAAAACAAAGAAAGTACGGGTTTATTTGTTTTCGTCCCCAAATATCCAAATTTTTATTCCTAGTACTCCATAAAGAGTTTTAACAGTATAAGAACAATAATCTATTTTAGCTCGAATAGTTTGTAGAGGAACCCTACCTTCTCTGATCCATTCAACACGTGCAATTTCTTTTCCATTGATACGCCCTGCAATTTGTACTTGAATTCCTTTTGTACCTGCCTGTTCAGCCAATTCAATAGCTTTTTTCATTGCTTTACGACATGAAACTCGGTTTTTTAATTGTCCAGCTATAAATTCTGCAAGAATATAAGGATGTCCATAAGGATTTGCAATTCTTGTGATAGCAAGATTGAGTTTTCGGTTCATACACTTTAATTCTTTTTGTACATTCATCTGTAATTCTTCGATTCTTCGAGCTCTACCCTCTATTAATAACTTTGGGAATCCTATATAGATTAGGACCTGAATCAGATCGATTCCTTTTTGAATCTCTATACGTGCAATTCCCTCAATGCCAGAGGATATTTTTATATTTTGTTGTAGAGAATTTTTGATAAAGTCTCGTATTTTTTGATCTTCTTGTAGACCTTCGGAATACATTGTTGGTTGTGCAAACCACAAAGAATGATGACCTTGGGTTATACCAAGTCTGAAACCAAGTGGATTTATTTTTTGTCCCATAATCCCCCACTAATACTAATATACATATCATGACACATCATATTTATATATTTATGTTTTTTTTATTTATCCAGCCTGTTTTTATGTTTTATGCTATATTATTTATAGCCTTCATAGTTTTTAGTCTTCATATTCATATAATGATGTATCTTTCAATACAATAGTTATATGACAAGTGCGTCGTTTTATCGGATAACTTCGTCCTCGAGCTCTAGGTTTCAATTTTTTAACAGTTTTACCCTCGTTGACTTCAGCAGTAATAATTACTAAGTTTAATTTATTGGAATTAATATTGCGACTAGCGTTTGCTGCTGCAGAATAAACTAATTTAAAAATGGGAAAACATATTTCAAAAGGCATAAGTTCTAGTATCCTAAGTGTTTCCTCATAGGACCGTCCACGAATCTGATCAATTACTCTTTGCGCTTTGTGAGTGGACATACATATATGCTGACTTTTAGCATATACTTCTGTTTTTATTTTTTTAAACCTTATCATAAAACTAACCTCTCACTAA